TGTAGAAATATCAATAACCCATCTTTTTCACTTAAAAAAAAATTCCATATTAATTCATGAATTATGATACAAATTCTATATATATGAATATGGATATGGAAAAAGATAAAAAAGATTTTTTTTATTGGAATTGGGTTTCTTTCTCTTTTTTTTTTTCGTTCCTATTCTTCTTTCTATTTCTGAGAAAAAGAGGGCTTACAAAATAAAGTAAAGGGTTTTTTCGTTCCCAATAGTTATGTATTTAATCGGTGGATAGGAGCATACTCTGGATTGGAATCGTGCCTTGGGGAGTACTGCCTAATAATTTCTACCAACTTTAAGCCCCAATTAGTATTCTTTAGTTTGTATATTATGTCAAAATGCTCTTTTGGATAATTTACATAATCTCCATTTCCATTACAAATCCGTTTCATATCTTGGTGTTTCTAACCATCCACTCGTTTTTGTTCAACCCCCCGTTATGATAATACGTGTATGGTAATACATACAAATAATAGTGAAAACTCAATACGGTGGATCTTTTGAGCCCGCTTCAAGTCAGGATGACTAATCAACCAATCTTGGGGTAAACGGTTTCTTATGTTTATTTCCGCTTAACTCTTTAACTCTTATACATGGAAAATGAGACTCAATATTTTTACTGCGAATTTATATATTCTAAATTATCTTATTTATACTTATTTATATATTATATATAAGCTGTTTTTTTTCACTCATATAACTATTTGATTTAATTCTTCAATCCGAAATCCGAATAATTAATAAAAAAAAATGAAGATATCTACTCTACTCAATTCATTCCACCACTTTCCTAGAAAGAAAGAATAAAGAAAAGCTTATGTCTATATATCAACGAATCGCACGTAGAGATATGGATAACACACATAAAGTTAATGGTATTTCATAACTAATCGATTGAGCAGCAGCTCGTAGACCACCTAAAAAGGAATATTTATTATTTGACCCGTATCCTGACATAAGAAGTCCAATGGGAGCAATACTTGAAATGGCAATCCATAAAAAAACACCAATATTGAGATCCGCTAAAACAAGGCGATAACCAAACGGAACTACTAAATAGCTTACTAAAATTGATATAACTGCTATGGATGGACCGATACTGAATAAACGAGTATCCCCTCTAGATGGAAAAAGATTTTCTTTGAAAAGAAGTTTTGTCCCATCTGCTAGAGCTTGAAGAACTCCCAAAGGGCCGGCGTATTCAGGTCCAATACGTTGTTGTATTCCCGCGGATATTTCTCTTTCTAACCATACAATTACCAGTACGCCTATTGTGATTCCCAATACAAGAGTCAAAATAGGAATAAATAACCATATAATTCCATAGACCTCTTTTAAAAATTCCAATCTAGAAAAAGAATCGATATCTTGTACTTCTGGTGTATCAATTATCATTTCAACGATCAACTTCTCCCATAATTATATCTATACTACCTAGTATTGTCATAATATCAGCCAATTTCATTCTTTTAACTAACTGAGGAAGAATTTGCAAATTGATAAAACCCGGCGGTCGAATTTTCCATCTCCAAGGAAAACCACTCCGATCCCCTATCAGAAAAATCCCCAATTCTCCTTTTGGGGCTTCGACTCTCACATAAAGTTCTTGTTTCGGCAATTCAAATGTAGGAGAAGGTTTTTTACTAATAAAGCGATATTCAAAATCATTCCATTCTGGATTCCCTTCTCTATCAAAGTATCGGATTTCTAAATTCTCATATGGTCCCCCCGGAATTCCTTCGAGAGCCTGTTGAATAATTTTTATGGATTCTATCATTTCACCAATTCGGACTAGATAACGAGCCAATGAATCTCCTTCTTTTTGCCACTGTACTTCCCAATCAAATTCGTCGTAACACTCATACTGATCAACTTTACGAAGATCCCATTGTATTCCGGACGCTCGCAGCATTGGTCCCGATAAACCCCAATTTATTACTTCCTCTCGACCAATAATGCCTACCCCCTCGACTCGTTCTAAAAAAATGGGATTGCGTGTAATAAGTTGTTGATATTCAGCAACCCTTGTTAAAAAATAATTGCAGAAATCCAAACATTTATCTATCCAGCCATGGGGTAGATCAGCCGCTACTCCCCCGATCCGAAAATAATTATGCATCATTCTCATACCGGTGGCAGCTTCGAATAGATCATATACTAATTCTCTTTCTCTGAAAATATAGAAAAAGGGAGTCTGTGCACCAATATCCGCCATAAAAGGACCGAGCCATAACAGATGAGAAGCTATACGACTCAACTCCAACATAATTATTCTGATATAGCTGGCTCTTTTAGGTACTTGAATATTTCCCAGCTGTTCCGGTCCATTTACCGTTATTGCTTCTGTGAACATAGTAGCTAAATAATCCCAACGTGTTACATAAGGCAAATATTGTATAATTGTTCGGTTTTCCGCAATTTTTTCCATCCCTCGGTGTAAATAACCCAATATTGGTTCACAGTCAATAACATCTTCACCATCTAGAGTAATGATAAGTCGAAGAACACCATGCATTGATGGATGGTGGGGACCCATATTGACTACCATGAGGTCTTTTCTTGTAGCTGGTATATTCATAGGTTTTTCCTTAATTCATTCTTTCATGAATTTCTGAAAATGAAAAAAGTTCATTCAAATTCAAGATCTAATAAATCAAATAATTCAAAATGCCTCTTCAAATTAACGAGTTTTTAATTCCCGAATATCCAACCGATTAATTAATTCTTTATAACCCATTTTATTTTTCTTTGACAAATAAGATAGCAGTCGTTGGCGTTTTCCCAGAATTTTACGTAGACCTCTCTGAGATAAATAGTCTTTTTTGTGTAATTGTAAATGTGAAGTAAGTCTTCGTATCCTATTGGTGAAACTAAATATTTGAAATTCAACAGATCCCCTGTTTTCTTCTTTTTCTTCTTGTGAAATAACTGAGATGAATGAATTTTTTACCATAAAATGAAACCCCCTCTTTTTTTAAGATATTTTTGTTGATAGATATATTTATTGATCAGTAATAATAATGTCACTCGTTTTAGTTTGGTATAGACAATAATCTTAATTTCGTTATAAATTTTGGATTTTTTTAAATCAAATTGAATCAATCCGATTTTCATTTTCAAATGTAATTTGAAAAGGTATACGTTTGAAAAGGTATACATTTGAAAAGGTATACAAAAGGGTGGTTGTTTTCTGCACTCCCAAAAGATAAAAACTTAGTCCTACAATCAGAAGGTTTTATTGATTCATTTCTAGATCGAATTGATAGGTCATTGAATTAGTATCATGTATCAGAATGGAATGTAAGATAATGATGTGTGCACCTCTTTGTCGTCATAGACCCGCTGTGATATGGGATGGGAAATATAGCAAAAATGGACTAGTAATAAATTTTCAATCGCGGATACATATGTATCCTTACCATACCGAAACGACTGCCGTTATTGGTATCAAACCAATACCGATTCATACAAGCTAAATCTTCTAATCGATAATTGGGCCAAAGAAATAACTTTAATTTAATAAGTTTTTTTTTTAATCCTTTGCTTTTATCCAAACCCTGGCTGTTTACCTTATTCCCATTCCCCAATGCTGAATTTTTATGCATATTATTTCTATTCCTAGAATTGAAACAAATTAGAATTCTAAATTCTCTCCGAAGTCTGGGTGATAAAAGATTTTCAGGAACAAACAAATCATAATTATTTTTATCTCTATTTCCAGTCATCTTTTGGTATTTGGTAATGACTTTATCAGAATTCTTATCAACATGGTTTTTTTCTCGGTATTTTTGATTAATTTGGTGTTTACTTTGATGAACCAATGAAATACCAACGGTTTGATACATAATAAATTGTCCATCATTTTTTATAGATAGACGAATCGGTTCAATAATAAAAATTCCTCTTTTGATCAATTCTGTAAGAGTTAAATTTTTCTGAATCATCAGAATATCCAGACTCATTTCTCCCCTTTGAATAGAGGATATAGTTATTTCTCTTGGATTTATCAGTCTAAGCAGGAGACAATATACTTTGATGTTATTGATTATTTTTTTATTTAAAATATCATCCCATCGCAATTGAAAATGCAAATACCTTTTTAGCAAGAAATAAAACTCCGCTTTTGTATTGTTCTTGTATTGCTTTTTATTTTTATGTTTTTTCATGTCCGATCCCATATAATCTTCTTCAACATCTTTTTCTTGGTTTGAAAGAGCGGATTCAAGGTTTGCTTGGTCCGCGGATTCTTTTTGACCTTTATTTCGTTTTTTTAATTCAAGAGATTTTTTTTCATTGGAGGATATAAAAGGATCTCTTTTTTTATTTCCAGCGATGCTTTTGTTTTCAATATCAGTAGCGTTTTCATTTATATTAGAATCTAAAAGAAGTAATTTTATTGGTATAACCCACGGTTTAGTTTTATACAAATTATAAAGTATCAAAAATTCTGGGAAGAACCAATGTTCAAGATTTGATATGGGACGATTTAATATTTCTTCATTCATTCCCATCCAATCCAAAAACCCTTTTTGATTGGATAGGTTGATTTCTTGATCTTGATGAATCGTGAGGTAAAAAAGATCTTTCTTTTTTATTTTATCAATTATTTTATAATTATTAAGCTTAGCCTTAGTAGATTTTTTATTACTGTCAGTATCAATATTGATCCAGGCTTCGATATCGACTTTCTTTCTAAGACAAAAATGGATAATTCTCCAATCAAAATATTTTCTATCCATATTTTTCTCCATATCTCTAATATCATCTTGTACTAGATCATTATTGATAGGGATAATAGGAATACCTTCCATCATATTAAATAATTTTCGTTTATGTGTGTTGGAATTCGAAAAAACTTCTTGGTTATTTTTTACGTGAAATGGCGATTCATAAATTGAAGAGTACTTCGTATCTTCAGAATTAATAGATTTATATGCTAACCGATCATATCTATATTGTTTTTTAAAACTCTCCTTTTGATTCAGTAATGAAGCCTTTTCAAAATTATTTTGTTTTTCGTAGTGGATAAATTTCATTTTTTTAGATGAATTGCATAAATCCTTATTTTGATTCATACAGTGTTGATTGAATCTATTTCGCCATTTTTGTGTTACTAGTCTAGACCATCTAATCTGAGATATATCATATTGATAATGATTCTTTAACCAATTTGTCCATTGATTCATTCCAGACTTCTGACGATTCTTATGTTTTAATTGAGAATGAAACAATTCTTGTGTTCCAACAAAAGAATCCTTTATTTCATTTTTAATAAAAAGGGCTGCTCCATTATATTGAAAGACAGATTTTAACTTATATAAATAGAAATTAATAAATTGGGTTTGTGAGAGTTTGTAAAATACATAGGCTTGTGAAAAGTAGGATAAGTCACAAAAATTATTTGAATTCTTATTACTAATATTAGTATTATAAAGTGCCTTTTTTAGAGTCGAAATAAAGTGAATTAAACTTTGATTTGTTTTATCAATTTTTTCTTGATTTGTTTCATTATTGGTAATGTATTTATTAATAATTTTTTTTATTGATTCAAGAAATGGTTGTGTATTGATCCTAGGAATATTAATGATCCACAGAAAGATATCTATGTATATCCTTTCAATGAAAATTTTTAAAAAATAATGTGATTTGCGGATTAATCGAACATTTTTTCTTTTTAATATCTGCCAAATATTTTTTTGTGATTGCAACCTTTTATCATCATCACTTATTTTGTTAGAACTAAAATTTCGATCTGGAATTAGAAATCCCCTTTTTTTTTCATTTTTTATTTTTTCTATTTGATTTATGATTGTGTTTGTTCTATCAGTTAGATCCTGCATTTTTTTTTCTGTCAATGAATAATTTGTCCAATCCCGAGGTATAGTTTGAATGGACGATTCATGAATCATCAAATTACTGATTATCGAATCTTTTTTAGTTTGACTCAATTCAAATTCATATACTTTTCTTTTTCTCAATCCAAACAGGAGAATTGGGTTTATTTTTGAGAGTTCTTTTTTTATTTCTTTTAAAAACTGAATGCTTTTAATGATCCATTTTTTTGTTTCTTTTGAAACATTTAGAAACAATTTTGTTTTTTCTTTTAAAATTCTTAGAATTAGAAAGCATTTCTTTTTCAATTTAAAAACTTTTCTTTTGAGTTCTTTAAAAATAGGTTCAAAAAATGAAAGTTGTTTTCTGGGAGAATCAAAAGGGAATTCAGCTTCCATTCCAAAAATTGTTAAAAAACAAAAATCATTTTTGGAATCTTTATTTTTCATTGGATCGTTATAAGGGGCTCGTAGGTTAGATCTGTGCCAAGGTTTCAGACGAAACGGAAATAGAATCTTAATCTGAATACCGTCTGTTAACCAGTTTTTTGGAAATTCTTTTTCTGATAATTGAACGCCATTATAGGTGCATTTAACATGCATTTCTCTATTCCACTCCTTTAAATCCTCGGACCATTCGGGAAATTGAAATAATAGCATACGGGCGATATTTTTAACTATTATCAATGAAGGCAATATAATATATTTTCTAAGAATCGATTGGATTACTAACAAAAAACCTCTTATTACTTGAGCAAGTAAAATACTATCCCAGGCTTCCGCTATTTCTATACGTACTTTCTCCTTTCTTTTGTCTTCTTCTTTTTTATCCTCTTCTTTTTTTTTCTCACTTTCTTCTGTGGTTTTCTCTTTATAATCCGAAATTTTGAGTTCTGCGTTTGTCCACATACAATTTCTCAAAATTAGGTTTATCCGTTCGGAAATATCAAAAGAAAAAAGGGGGGATTTGTCTATTCGGTCCAAAAAAAGGGGGGAATGCACATCTGCTTCAAAGAATTTCCAAGTAACTATTTTACGTCTTTGAGCACGCACGGAGCCTTTGATTATGTCTCGACGAAAATCTGATTGTTGTGAATAACGTATCAAAGCTACTTCGTCTGTTTGATCAGTATTATTAGTTTCTTGGGTATTATTATAAGTATCAGTATCAGTACTCTGTTGGTTATCAGTAAAAATAACTACACGTTTGGCTTTTCTTGAGCGAATCTCATGATCTTCTACCACACTTTCCTCGGTTTCTCCCTCCTGTTGTTCCAAATCGTTAATTAATTTGTATGACCACCGAGGGACTTTTTTATGGATTTCTTTTAGTGCAATAGATTTTTTTTTTTTCGTTTTCTCGTTGGGAAGAGTTCTATCTGCATCAAATAAAAATTTGAAAATTTGGATTCTATCTTCTGAATCAATTCTTACTTGTTCGTGTTCAGGAACTAAAAAAGGTCTTTTAAAATTTAAACTTGATGTTGATTTTACAGCAAATTCATTGATTAAGTTCAATAAATAATAAATTTGCTTTGCGCATGCTTTTCTATCAAATGGATTTAGTTTCTGTTCAAATTCTAGGCGATTAATAATAAGAAGGATACTATGAATCTTATTTATATAAAACTTTTCTATATAATTTTTT